TATCGCTTTGTCTCGGTTTCTCTATACTTTATCTCTATACTCTATAAAATTAAAATAAAAATGAAAAAGTACTATAATATAAAAAAAGAAAAAAAAAGTAAAAAGTCAAGTAATTAACAAGTCAAATAAGTAATTAACAAGTCAAATAATATAATTAAATAGTAATAATTAAATAGTAATTAATTACTAATTACTAAACTAAAATAGTAATTAAATATTATACTAGTAACTAGTACATATTCTAATACTAATTGATAATACTACTAAATTAATAATGCGAATTAATCCTATGTTTCATTACATATATATATTATATAATATATAATGAGATAATGAAAATAAATAATATATAATGAGATAATGAAAATGAAAGAAAATAAAAACATATAGAAAATAAAAAATATAAAAAAAATATAATGAATATATAATTAATATAGAAATAGAATATAAAAAAAAATTCAAAACTGAAAAAATTTCAGTAGTCATATGGGGTAAAATATCTAGGGATTTCTAGCATATTCTTTTCGAAGTATTTTTTTTTCATTAATATCTGTGTATAGGATCATTGCTTCTATTGATTTGATACGAATACATTACATAAACATAATCTAAAGCACCGAACGAACGATTATATTTTTTCTCCTTTCCTTATCCTGGATTTCATTTCTATTTTCCTTAATTGATTTGATTCAATCCGTTGAGTTGCGAGTTTACATATAACAACTCATATCTTTCTATACAAAAAAATTCGAAACTTTTTTCTTGTACTATACCGACTGACCCTCTCAGAAATAAAATAAAAAGAATCGAGTTATTTCATTAGAGTTAGAATGAAAAAAAAAAGAGTCATTCCATTTCAGACCAATCTCGAGTACTAAAGAAAGATCGCGATTTGGAATGAACCAAAATACTTGTTTGTTTTGTTACGGCAATAACACTTAGTAATAGTAAGACCACCCGATGGGTTGGATTTTACTACAAGAAAAAGGTTTGTTTTACAGCAAACCTACATTACACAATGAAACATACCACAGAGTGGTATAATAAATAGACGGAATCGTAAATTATCTAATCTACATAAGAAAGATACTTCTAATAGAAAGAATTAGACATTATCGAATGATTTGACAACAGACCAAATCCCCAAACCAACTCAACTCATAGAATATAGAAGAAGGAAATTGATACATTTAGGACCAATTCATTATCTCTGCATTATCTCTGAATCAATCAATTGGGGTTGTTGTTCTGCCAAAAAGCGATTAGTCAGGCGACTCCACAAAACAAATACAAGAAAAGAATAGGTCCTAGATCTATGTGACTGTTGAAGTTTTTAGACAGAATCATGTCATGATTCTCACTTCATAAATTGACCGGATTCGATATACCAACGCAAAAATGTATTACTAACTCTTTAATCATGGACAGGAAAAGAGGAAAAAGGTCATATGATATGTAATCCATCCACGAAGATTAATGAAGGAAGATGAGTATTTTATCCGAGATTTTACAAATACTGATTAGATCTATTGGAATGAATTATTGTTTTTTATTTATTGTTTTTATTTTCCTGTCCCTATGTATTTACATGAACATGTGGTAATACTTTTGGACCAACCAACCGGCCAGTCTATAAACAAGTACTAATGAGGAAATGAAAACTATACTAAAACTAAAATAGAATGTATTAGGGCTATACGGACTCGAACCGTAGACCTTCTCGGTAAAACAGATCAAACTGATTATTATCGAAATGATTCGAACTGTTTCAAAGACCCAACATGCATTTTGTTGCATTGGGCTCTTTCATAAACTGATGTAAAGATCAGTTAGTCCACCATATTTTTCTTTACAGGAAAATAATGAGATGGCTCCATGTGCTCTGATTCATCATTTGTATTCTGATCTAGGAGCAATACCAAAGTGTTTCAAAGAAGGGTTACCTTGACTTAGGTCTGCCTTCGGCCTAGATCAAACTAAGTTAGATGGATTCTCTATCGCTACGCTGCAAGAGTCGAATATGAGACTTCATACACCTTAAAGTTCATAGGACGAAAAAAGGTTATTTTGAGGCCCTTATACTCATTATGCCTAGCATTGAATGGACTGGGTATTTACCTTATCAACTATCAAATCAATGGTGGGTTCTATTTGATTTGGCACTTGAATTCGCACCTGAATCGGACCGAACCCCATATTTGTCCGGCTATTGTTCTCTTGTTCCCTCGAATCTATGGAGTAAGACATCGATTTGTCAATAAGATCAATTATGTTTATTGCATTGCATAATGGGCTCCCTTGAAAAGCATTGGCGCACGTGTAAACGAGGTGCTCTACCTAACTGAGCTATAGCCCTTGTCATAGATATATTAACATATGGATAATTTCTTGTCAAGATGGATATTCCATAATCCCACATGATAGCTCTCTGATCCGTCTACTGTTAACAGATTGGTATTGCTTAGAAAAAATATTCCACTTATAATCCTATAAGTGATGG